GCTCTGACTCTGGCTCTGACTCTGGCTCTGACTCTGGCTCTGACTCTGACTCTGGCTCTGAATCTGAATCTAACATCTCTTCATCTGCAAAGAGTTTTCGACGTAAGACCTTAAGGACCGGATCTCGGAATATGAAAACGGATGGCTCTGGAGGGTTCCAAATGAATTGGCTTATTCGAAAAAAGCCTTTTTCTCTGAAAAATCTATTTCGTACCCAGTACCGCGCGATTCTCTCCCAAAGGAAAAGGAGCGCTTCCTCATCCCCCACATCCTCATCTTGTTCTTCGGAATATTCCTCTCGTGCACGGGCCAGCATCGTTTGGAAGAGCTCAAAAGAATCCAGTTCAGGCTCCGCTTCACGAGGCCACCTGTCCAAAAATGACTTGGCCCAATAGGGAAATTCCAATTCATCGGTCCTTTCGAAAAAATCAAATAGATTGAAACCAGGGCGCCATATTCTAGGAGACCCAATTATGTTATGGAATAAACGCGCCTCTGCCCTATTCAGATTCAGGAGGATGGATCTTCCTCTTTCCCTGTCTACAAACCTCGGGCCGCCATCTTCTTCAAATTCAAACTCCGATCCGCCTTTTTCTTCAAACTCCGATTCGCCTTCTTTTTGATCGAAAAATTTCCGATCAAGGATACGACAAGATCCATTTTGCATCATATCTAACGGATTCCTTGGTTCGGACCGAAGAAGCAATGTCACTCGATCATTATCAAACTGACTGCAATCTTTTTCTGTCCGTGAGGATCCCACCAGAGCGACTTCTAGTTCTAATAGGCCATTAACTAGAGCAGAATCCTCCCGACCGAATTTAAAGAAAGCGTCGCGCCTTCGATCACGGGGTTTGAGTGTAGACCAAGTATCTTGAGCGACCGATCCGGCAGAAAAACTCAAAAGATAAAGAAGTATCGTTAATCTCTTCATGCTCATTTCAAGTTCGAAGTACCATTTGTACAAATAAGAATCCCCCGCCCTAAGGAAGTTTCTAATTAGAAAGATAGATATAGGATCTATGGGGTAATTACTTAAGCAATAACCTAGAAGTACATTATGTGCAACAGCCCTTCCTATCTGATAGAAAACGACCCCATGACTCCTAGCCGGTCTTGCCTGGTATCCATGCTCCCAAATTGGTCTATAAAGAGCGAGTCTAATTGTATTAGTGTCTATAATTGATTTCTTCTGTGAAAGACTAATTAATTGGGCCTCATTGGTAAGTGCTACAAGATCTCGTGCACAGGGATCCATGGTTATGGACCCGAATCCGTTAGTATGGAACGTTTTCTTTTCCAAGTGAAATCCCTTAGTATTGGAAAGAATGAAAAAGTTCTTTCGCCGTTGTGAAAGAAGAGGCTTTCGCATCTTAATGCATGTATTGAATTTATTCGTAGCTATTAGACGGGGATCCATTTTTTTGGGAATATGAGTCGAAGCAATAACAAGAAAATTTCTAGTGGAACCTCTTTCACAATCTCCGTAGATATAGTTCTCTAATAGACCGAGGGATAAGTAATTCGACTCCTCCACAGACATATCATGAATGTTTGGAATCCATAGTATGCAATGGGACATTGCTTTTGCGAATTCTAATCGAATTAATTGTAATTGAAAGGTGGCTTCAAACGGGTCATTCTTTTCTCCTGTCGCCGCTTCATATATAGGTGGCGCTTCCTTCATAGTTACCCACATCTCCATATCAAAATCAAAGTCAGCACCGATATCGCCAATATCATCAAAATCGTCATCATCAAAATCGTCATCATCAAAATCGTCATCATCAAAAAGATCAAAAAAGCCGTCCTCAAGCTCATACATCTCATCATCGTCAGTTATAAAGTTGTCAGGCTCGGCATTCCGAAACTCGTCCGTAAATAACATAATGAAAGGAAAATTGGAGTTTTTCGCTAGGTATTTGACCAAACAGGATCGTCCAAGTCCTTTAGAACCTATCACTAAAATATTCCTAGAAGGGGATAGGACTGAGCGAAACGAAAAGAGTATTGGTCTTGCGTGAGGATGAGATATGAAATGAGAACTATGAGTCCCACACGAGGTTTGTAAATAAGCGAGTATCTGATAATGAGCAAGGAAGATCCGTTTTTCTGCTAAACAGGATCTATTGAACTCATAATTCATTAGATACTTGTTATGAATGTCAACTACGCATCGTAAGTAAATTGATCCCGGTTGTTCAGTCATTTGATAACCATAGTCGTTTTTTGATAAATGATCACTATGAGTATGAGTCAGACTCAATAGAATTTGATCTATCCTTTTTTTTTTCGTTAAGGTGAAGAAATGAGCCAAGAATTGTTTTTCTTCCTCATCAGCATCAATCCATTCACTGTTCTCAAACAACCAGGATTCTGTTTTATCATCAATCCAATCAACGTTCATGAGTGACCAAGATTCTATTTGCTCAGAAAAAAAATCACCGTTCTTGTTCTTTTTTATTTTTTTTATCAATGAATGGATCTCTTTACTTGTACGACTTAGATGGCTCGTATTTCTCGAAAAAGTGATTTCATCGGTGGGATTTGGTAGAATACTGATGAGATTGCTAAGAAAATAGTTCTTCCCGGGATGTATGAATTTGACCTCATAATCGGGACCACCACCCGATAGCTTGTTGCGGCCAGCAACAGAAAACGGTTTTTCTCGCGAAAAATCTACTAATTGTTCCAGAGCACGTACAAAGAGAGTCTTTAAGTATAAGAAGAAAGAATTCAGTTTATCTTCATATTCATCATATGTAGGATACTCATCCAGAAGGTTTCGCAACTCAATCCTGTATGATAGAATCATAAAAGGTTTGATCCTTTCTAACTCTGTCTGTAACTCACTAGAGGCTCGGGAAACAAAGAGAAGATGTGTACAAACGAGATATCCAGCAACAAGAAGAAGGAAAAGGATTGAATAGAGGAACTCCTGAGCATTTGGTGATCCCGGATGTGTCCATATCAATGGAACGAGTGACTCATGATTTCGATGAATCATTTCTTCGGACAGAAGAAGATTCTGTAAACACTTCCTCGAAATCTTCCTTATCCAATTCCATCGTGGAAGAATCAACCGACATTTTTTCCGCATAATATCATGAAAAGTGGATACATAATTTTGACTTATTGATATTATCGACAATGGGCCTGAAAAAGTATCTAAAAGGGTGAATTTTAGATATTTGAACCCTGTCGAAGTAAAGAACAATGGCATATATGTTTGGAGCAGATTCCATTTTTTTGAGAGATTTAAAAAAGCACTATCTCGTTGACGGGTTCTATACATCCGCCCTTTCTCAACGCATTTCTTTCGACAAAGACTCCGTCTTTTCTTCTTTCCTGATGGTAAATCTTTCTCAGAACATGGAGTGTGAATCAAACCCATGTTTGGATTGAAACTGAGATACTGATGCAAGTTTTTTCCTTCTGCTGAATCAGATAGATTCATATCTGAAAGAGGCTGACAATAAGTTCTTTCAAAATTGACTATTTGTTCCTCCGTTAGAGGTGTTCCAGAAATGTCTGCGATCGAGTAAATAGCTCTACGAACGAATGAATCGGATCGAATTGGAAAATGAAAAGATTTGTACAAGTTATACGTTTCGCCCCTACTTTGCGGAAAATCGTCAGGTATGAATATGTCAGATACTTGTGACTCGATTGGAGAAATAGTCTCTCTCTCCAAAAAAACATGTTTTTTTTTACCGACGCACAAAGAAAATATTTTCTTGCGAATGAACAAGATATTGAGGAATTGTCCATATGTAAGATCATAATTATTGATACGAGTTCTTTCCACATAAAAAGGGAATCTTTTGTTACAAAAGAACCAGAAGTGATGTGGATTATTCAAGAATCGAAGTCGATTTGCTTTATAAAAAGAAGATATCAATGAACTTCTATAAAATGGTTTCACGGGATTCAGCCAATTGTCTCGATCGCGGGATATCATTGAGAAATAGGAATCAGTGTTATCAAAGGATTTCCTGCGATTATTTCTAGTATGGAATGAGTCAATCACCCTCTTTGGTATCTTATTGAACAAAAATGGTGATATTGTTCCTCCATTGATCAAGAATTTCGATCTTTGGGAAGTCTCATGATCATCCAATAAGAAGGGTTTCAACTTATTCAAATGAACGATTTGAACACCTATTGATTCTAACAACTGATTGCAGAGTTGATCATTCGGACCCTTCAATTCATAGATGTGGATCTCGGACCTAGGAATGGGGGTATCCCCGATACTCACAAAGAAAAAAGGAAGTGACTTGGACAAAAAGAAACGAAGTGTCTTGGACAAAAAGAAAGGAAGTGTCTTGGACAAAAAGAAAGGAAGTGTCTTGGACAAAAACAAAAAGACACGAAATGACTTGGGCAAATCTTGTTCGTCGATAACCTCGGACCAACCAATCGAATATTGATGAAATTGATTAATACGCAATCGATCGAACACTACTTGAAAACGGTGCTTCTGTTCAGAAACGAAATGTTCCAAATGTTCCTGGAAATTCTTGATCCCACCGGACCATTTGTATCTATATGCATACCATTTGTATCTATGTGCATACCCTTTGTTTCTATATGCATTAGGATCCCGATTCATGGACCTCTCGGTTCGAAAAATAAGAGGATCGAGCCATTTCTTCTGATTTTTTTTCAAATTCGATAAATGTTGGTTGATCGTATATTTTATTATAGTTAGATAATTCAGAGTATCATTTCCGATTTGATCCCTTTGAATTCCATATTCGAAGTTGCGATCGGATCTATTCATTAAAATCATTAAAAAGAATCGATTCGATACATTTCTTATGTACCCATAGGTGCTATATTGGATTTGAATCAGATTTCGGATCAATCTATATTGATTGACTGCCTCCATTATGTTGTTGCTAGCAAATACCACTCTTTTTGGTTTTGGATCTTTCAAATCATTCCCGCGTGAGATCCGGACCGATTTTTTTCTGATCCTTCGATAAAAAGATTCA